TTTGAGTCATTTATTTCTCTTGAAATTTCTTCAATGTTTATTTCTACACCCGTCTTTTTTTAGGGGGTCTGCAGCCATTATGTGGCATAGGGGTTACATCCCGTACGAAACTTAAAAGTATACCACTTCTACGAATAGCTCGTAATGCTGCATCTCTTCCGAGACCCGGACCTTTTATCATGATCTCCGCTCGTTGCATACCTTGATCCGCTACTGCTCGAATAGCATTTCCTGCTGCGGTTTGAGCAGCAAAGGGTGTCCCTCTTCTTGTACCCCTGAATCCACAAGTCCCAGCGGAGGACCAAGAAATCACCCGCCCCCGTACATCTGTAATAGTCACAATGGTGTTGTTGAAACTTGCTTGAACATGAATAACGCCTTTTGGTATTCGACGTGCACTTTTACGTGAACCAATCCGTCCAGTCCTACGTGAAACACTTTTTGATATAGATTTTGCCATATTTTATCATTTCATAAATATAAGTCAGATATATGGATATATCCATTTCATGTCAAAACAGATCTTTTATTTTGATTTGTTCATCGGTTCCTTTAGAGAGTCCCTTTTCGAAAGATTATCCTTGTCTTTGTTTATGTCTCGGGTTGGAACAAATTACTATAATGCGTCCTCTCCTACGGATCAGTCGACATTTTTCACAAATTTTACGAACCGAGGCCCTTATTTTCATAGTTGTTATTCCTTAACTGAATTGCGAATCTACTTCTACTTATTGGAAGAAAATAAGTTTCTTGAAATTTTTGAACAGTGACTTGTATCCTCATGAAAGGAATGTTGAAAAACCACCTAATCATTCGAATTCTTGTTGTGGAGTCTATAAATTATACGCCCTCCATTTCTGAACCATAACGACTTACTTCAATTTTGACTCTTTTGGCTCTATTTCCAGGTAGTACACGTAGAAAACTGTGTCGAACTCTTCCTGAAACATAACTTCGAATCTGACTTCAGTATATAAACGAACCCGGAGCATACCATTGGGAAGTGCTTCAGTAATTAAACCTTCATAAATCCATTCATTTTTCTTCTTTCATTCCAGGCAAAACCCCTTGAAGTATCAACTAATGTAGGAGGAGTGATATTAGACAACTTGTCTTTTTTCGTTTTTTTTTTCACAAATTAGTAAGTTCCGGATATAATTCGGGTACCAGAAAGATTACCATATATAACACAAAATTTCTCCGCCGATTCTTTCTAGTCGAGCCGTACGGTCTGTCATTATACCCCGAGAAGTAGAGAGAATTACAATCCCCACCCCGTCTAAAATTCTCGGAATTCGTTGATAGTTCGAATAGATTCGGAGACCAGGCCGACTGATTCGTTTTAAATTTAAACCGGTTCTATATGGTCTTTTCCTATTCCTTCTATGTCGTAGGGTTAAAACCAAAAAAGATTTGTTGTTTTCCACAAGTTGCCTTACGTTTTCGAGAAACCCCTCTTGTAAAAGTATTTTAACAATGTTTTCGGTGATGTTAGTAGACGCTACTCGAACCGTTCCTTTTCTATCCCTGTCAGCATTTCGTATATAAGTTATTATGTCAGCAATAGTGTCCTTACCCATGATAAACGCAAATTATTGTTACTTCCGAATTTTTATATAATCAACATGTTCCTTTTTTTTGTTTTATTTATGAAAATTATTAAAAGTATATGCGTGAGACATAATCTACTAATTTAGCTATTTTAATTAAAGACTATCCCTCTATCGGGATCTCGTATTATAATACCTCAGGCGCTAATGAAACTATTTTAGTAAAATTGAACTGTCTCAATTCCCGTGCGATCGCGCCAAAAACTCGAGTTCCTTTTGGATTTCCTTCTTGATCAATGACAACTGCAGCATTGTCATCATATCGTATTATCATACCGTTGTCACGCTTGAGTTCTTTACAAGTACGTACAATTACAGCTCTGATCACTTCGGATTTTTGTAGAGGTGTATTTGGTACTGCTTCCTTGATCACAGCAACAATAACGTCACCAATATGAGCATATCGGCGATTACTAGCTCCTAGGATTCGAATACACATTAATTTTCGGGCCCCGCTGTTGTCTGCTACATTCAAATGGGTTTGAGGTTGAATCATATCATTTTTTAATCTGTTTTTTTAATGTAAAGTAAAGCAAAGGACGAAGTAAAAAAAAACCTGCAATTGTTTTTTTTTATACCCAAGACTTCTTTCCTTTGGTTCAACATTCCTATCCAGAAATAATGAATTGAGTTCTTATAGGCATTTTGGATGCCACTATTGAAATAGCCTTTCGAGCTATATTTTCGGCTACTCCACCCATTTCATAAAGTATTCTACCTGGTTTAACGACAGCTACCCAATATTCGGGGGATCCTTTCCCCGAACCCATACGAGTTTCCGTATGTCTTACTGTAACTGGTTTATCTGGAAATACACGTACCCATATTTTTCCCCCACGACGTACATTTCGTGTCATTGCGCGTCGCCCTGCTTCGATTTGTCTAGATGT